GCGTGAATATTTTTAATATTATAAATAATGTATTTTGGAGTAAAAACGTATAGTAGGTTTGTTTTATTAATAAAAAATATTTAAATTGTTACTACATTTTGTTAGTTTTGGGGTAAAGTAGGGGGGGTAGGGGGGGTATATTTAAAAAAGATAATGGTTAAATCCCAGGGTGCTCTAGAATGGGGTGTTGAGTAAAGAATATCATTATGTCCTTGATATCAGGTATGTAATTCTACGATCTATTTCTTTTAAGAATTACATACTCTGGTGGTTACCCATCGTGTTCCACCTTTATATTATGATGAATTTGCACTGTGAAATGTCAGAGGAAAGGATAAAAGAGAAAAAAATACCAGTGACCCTCTAGAGATAACGCTCGGCATGGGGGATGCTCCCGCCCTAGTATAACACCATTAACTTATGCAAGGTCAATGAGACGTATGGGGATTTTACTATTTATGGCCCTGAAATAGGAACCAAATGCCAGGAATAATTCACTAAGTGCGACCCCCACAATTGTTGTCCCTCACCTTCAATAAGAGTATGCCTTAAGCTATCAACTGATGGTCGGTTCTTATTGAACTTGATTTACCTAATCCATGTGTGCCAATTAAACTTTATTGTGCCTTTATATATATTAGGTTTTGGTCTTCATTTTATATCTTTAAACAATTAATTGTTTGTTTAATTTAAATCGTTGGTGATATATAATACATATATGTATATAATACATATATGTATATAATATATAATACATATATGTATATAATACATATATGTATATCAAAGAGTAGTTTAATTCAAAATTCTAGCTTTGGGGGTTAGTGATGAGGGTTTAAATCCTTCCTCTTTGAGCAGTAGGGAGGAGTTTAACCTCCGCGTTTCGGCTTACAAGGCCGACGCTCTGGGCGTCTGAGCTACTAATGCATTTTCATCCTAGTAATTTGTTCTCTAGTCATCCTGCCAGGGGGTTAAGAATTAGGAAGATTGAGAAGTACAGGACGGAGGCGATTTGTCCAATGATAATGTAAGGTTGTTCTACGGGCATGCCTCCAATTCATGTGAGAATAAGTACGTCTGCAATAAGTGTTCAGAATAGAATTTGGGAGAGGGGGCGAAAAGTTAAACTTCGGTGTTTAGAGGTGTGAAGGAATGGGACGAGGGCTAGGACAAGGATGGAGGCGAGCAAGGCTAGGACACCTCCTAATTTATTTGGAATGGATCGGAGGATGGCGTAGGCAAATAGGAAATACCATTCGGGTTTAATATGTGGGGGTGTGACTATTGGGTTGGCGGGGGTGAAGTTGTCCGGGTCTCCTAGTATATTTGGGTAGAAAAGTGCTAGGCAGGTAAGGACTAGGATAAGGATATAGAATCCCAATAGATCTTTGTAAGAGAAGTATGGGTGGAATGGAATTTTGTCCGTGTTTGAGGATAATCCTAGGGGGTTATTTGATCCTGTTTCGTGTAGAAAAAATAGGTGAATTATTGTTACGGCTACAATGACGAATGGGAGGAGGAAGTGGAAGGTGAAGAATCGGGTTAGGGTGGCGTTGTCTACTGAGAATCCACCTCAGATTCATTGCACAAGGGTGTTGCCGACATAAGGTACGGCAGATAGAAGGTTAGTAATGACTGTTGCACCTCAGAATGATATTTGTCCTCAGGGTAGTACATATCCAACGAATGCGGTTATTATAACAAGTAGGAGTAGGGCGACTCCAATATTTCAGGTTGCTGTGTAAAGGTATGAGCCGTAATATAGGCCCCGTCCAATATGTAGGTAGATGCAGATGAAGAATATTGATGCTCCATTGGCATGGAGGTTGCGGATAAGTCAGCCATAGTTTACGTCTCGACAGATGTGTGTCACAGATGCAAAGGCTGTGTTGATGTCGGCTGTATAATGTATAGCAAGAAATAGTCCTGTCACAATTTGAGTAATGAGGCAGAGGCCTAATAGGGAGCCAAAGTTTCATCAGGCTGAGATATTTAAGGGGGTAGGGAGATCAACAACTGCGTCGTTTGCAATTTTAATGAGGGGGTGGGTTTTTCGGAGACTTGCCATTAGGTTCCTGTGGTTGAATAACAACGGTGGTTTTTCAAGTCATTAGTCCTGGTTAAAATCCTGGTGGGAATTATGAGCTATATCGTAAGTTTCTTTCTGTTGGGGCTGGTTTTGGCTTTTGTTGGGGTGGCATGTAATCCGTCTCCTTATTTTGGGGCGCTGGGATTGGTGGTTGCTGCGGGATTAGGGTGTTGTGTTTTGGCTGGGCATGGGGGGTCTTTTTTGTCATTGATTTTGTTTTTGATTTACTTGGGGGGGATGTTGGTTGTGTTTGCATATTCGGCGGCTCTTGCTGCTGAGCCCTATCCTGAGACTTGGGGTAGTTGGCCTGTTATGGTTTGGGGGGTTATTTATTTAGTGGGGGTTCTATTATCATCTTGTTTATTTTGAGGAAAGTGGTATGTTTTTTCTTGGGTGGTGGTAGATGAATTTGGTGAATTTTCGGTTCTTCGGGCAGATACTGGAGGGGTAGGGGCTTTATATTCGGCGGGGGGAGGGATGTTGGTTGTTGCCGCCTTTGTCTTGCTTTTGGCTTTGTTTGTAGTGTTGGAGTTGACTCGGGGGTTAAGTCGGGGGGCTTTGCGGGCAGTTTAGAAAAGTAGTACGGGGATGGTAGTTAAGGAGAGAGTGAGGAGGAGAATTGTTAGGTAATTTTTAATAAGGCTTTGTTGGATGTTAGAGGTTAGTTTAATTGGCAGAGTGTTTAAGGTAATGGTAGTTTTTGGGCCTGTTTTTTCTAGTCATGCTTGGTCTATAGTTTGGCTGGCAATGGTTTGTCCAAACAGAAGGGTTGTTTTTGGAATGAGTCGGTGTATAAGCGTTGGGTAGTAGCCTAATATGTTTGAGAATGTGTGGGGGTAGGTTAGAGGTTTAATTTTTAGTTGTTTGTTTGTGAGTGATGCTAATTCTGTTGCTAAGATTAGTCCTGTAATTGATACGAGTAGGGCGGCTAGTTTTAGTTGGAGGGGTAGGGTTAAAACAGGGGTTTTAATAGGTAGGGTATTTGAGGTAATAATTAGTCCTGCGGTGATGCTTCCTCAGGCTAGTCGTTTGATGGGATTAATTAAATTTGGGTTATTTTCATTGATTGGGGAGATGGGGTTAAAGCGGGGATGTCCTATGGATACTAGGAAAATAATTCGGAGGCTATAGATAGCTGTGAAAGAGGTGGCAATTAGTGTCAAGGTAAGGGCTCAGGCGTTTGTGTAAGATGTGTTTATTGCTTCAATAATGGCGTCTTTGGAGAAGAATCCTGCTAGGAAAGGGGTGCCTGTTAGGGCGAGGCTGCCTAGTGTCATACATGAGGATGTGAAAGGTGCTAGGTGGTGTATACCTCCTATTTTTCGGATGTCTTGTTCGTTATTTAAACTGTGGATAATAGACCCAGCACATAGGAATAATATTGCTTTAAAGAAGGCGTGGGTGCAGATGTGTAGGAAAGCGAGTTGGGGTTGGTTTAGGCCGATTGTCACTATTATTAAGCCTAGTTGACTTGATGTTGAAAAAGCAATGATTTTCTTGATGTCGTTTTGTGTGAGGGCGCAGGTGGCAGTAAATATTGTTGTAAGAGCGCCGAGACATAGACAAGTGGTTAGGGCAGTGTTGTTCTGTGATAGAATTGGGCTAGTTTGAACTAGAAGATAAATGCCTGCAACTACTATGGTGCTTGAGTGGAGTAGGGCGGAGACTGGGGTGGGGCCTTCTATGGCTGAAGGAAGTCAAGGGTGTAGTCCAAATTGGGCTGATTTACCTGTGGCAGCAAGTACTAGGCCTAATAGGGGGAGTGTCAGGTCGTAGGGGTTGGAGGTTGAGAAGATTTGTTGTAGTTCTCAGGAGTTTAGGTTTATTGCTATTCAGGCTATTGTTAAAATTAGTCCGATGTCTCCAATGCGGTTATATAGTACTGCTTGTAGGGCTGCTGAGTTTGCATCAGCTCGTCCAAACCATCAGCCGATTAGGAGGAAGGATATAATACCGACTCCTTCTCAGCCGATGAAAAATTGAAACATATTGTTTGCGGTAACTAGAATAATTATGGTAATGAGGAATGTAAGTAAATATTTTGAAAATCGGGGCATAAAGGGGTCTGTGCTTATATATCATATTGCAAATTCTAGAATTGATCATGTGACGTAGAGGGCAATTGGGAGGAAGGTTACTGAGTAGTAGTCAAATTTAAAGCTGATACTGATGTTGAAGGTTGTAGTGTTTATTCAGGACCAGGTGTTGGTAATAGTTTCTATGCCTTGATTCAATATAATAAATAGTGGTAGTAGGCTGGTAAAGAATGCGAGCTTTACTGCGGTTTTAGCTTGGTGGGCGATTGTTTGGTTATTTGGGGTTATAGATATAAGTAAGGGGTAGGATAAAATAATGAAGATTAGGGTTAAGCTTGATCCTATAGTGATGGCGGAGGGGTGCATAGCTTCTACTTGGAGTTGCACCAAGACTTTTTGGTTCCTAAAACCAATGGATGAGCTGTTATCCTTTAGAAGCGGGGGCGAGTGAGCCTAGGAGTCCAACCTAGGTAAATGAAAGTTAGCAGTTTTCGTTGCTGCAAGCCTCTCTCGGTAAATAAGAGGGGTTTAACCTCTATTTCTAGAATCACAATCTAGCATTTTAGTTAAATTATATTTACAGTGAGTTCAGCCTCAGATTAGCTCTGGTTTAAGGATCAATAAAATAAGGGGGAATAGGTGTAAGGCAATGAGGAGATGTTCTCGAGAATGGGTGGGGTTAAGACCAATCATATGGGTTGGGAGGGGACCTCGTTGCGTAGTTAAGTACATGTAGAGGGAATATCCTGCTGTAATTAATGTTCCTGCTCCAGTAAGGATTAGGGTTCAGGGGGATCAGTTAAATAGGGACGTAATAACTATTAGTTCTCCTATAAGATTTGGTAGGGGAGGAAGTGCTAGGTTGGCAAGGCTGAATAGAAATCATCAGGTGGCTATTAGGGGGAAGGTGGTTTGTAGGCCTCGAGTGAGTAGTATAGTTCGGTTGTGGGTTCGTTCATAGTTAGTATTAGCTAGGCAGAATAGTGCGGAGGATGTTAGGCCATGGGCAATTATTAGAATGAGGGCTCCTGAGAAACTTCAGGGGGTTTGCAGTAGAGCCCCTGCTACTACGAGGCCTATGTGGCTGACTGATGAGTAAGCAATGAGGGATTTGAGGTCAGATTGTCGAAGGCAAATTGATCCTGTTATTACTATTCCCCATAGGGCAAGAATAATAAAAGGGTAGCTTAATTGTTTAGTTAGGGGCTCAAGCAGTGGTACAATACGTATCATGCCGTATCCTCCTAGTTTTAGAAGGACGGCGGCAAGGATTATGGAGCCAGCAACGGGGGCTTCTACGTGGGCTTTTGGTAGTCATAAATGTGCTCCGTAGAGGGGCATTTTGACTAAGAATGCTAGGAGGCAGCCAGCTCATCATAGTTTATCTGTAAAAGAGGATAGTGGTATGTAGGAGTTGAATTGTAGGGTCAGTAGGGAAAGTGACCCTGTAGTGTTTTGTAGGGTTAGTAATGCTACGAGGAGAGGTAGTGAGCTTATGAGGGTGTAGAATAGGAAGTAAGTTCCTGCATTTAAGCGTTCTGCTTGGTTCCCCCATCGAGTAATAATAATTAGGGTGGGGATTAGGGTGGCTTCGAAGGTAATGTAAAATATTATGATTTCGGTTGCGCTAAATGCCATAATAAGTAATATTTGAAGAGAGGTTAGGAGGGTAATGTATACTCGTTGTCGGGTAATGGGTTCAGTTGATATGTGATGCTGGCTCGCTAGGATTATAAGTGGGAGAAGTCAACATGTAAGCACTAGGAGAGGAGTAGAGAGGGGGTCGGTGGCTATTAGTTGATTTAGGTGTGTTCATCCTGTTTCTGATGTGTTGTTTAGTCAGGTGAGGCTTGTTAGGGCAATTGTTAGGCTGTGCAGAAGACTTGTTGTTCATAATCATTTATGTGGCGCTAGTCAGGCCGTTGGAATTAGTATAATTGTTGGGATTAGGATTTTTAACATTGTAGAATATTTAGGTTTTTTAGTTGGTCTGTTCCGTGAGTTCGGGCTGTGGCTACTAGTAGGGCTAAGCCTGCACTGGCTTCACAGGCTGAAAATGCTAGGAGAATTATGGGGGCAGTGGTGAAGTTTGTAGCGTTAAGGTGCAGGGCTCATAGGGAGAGGGCTAGGAATAAGGATAATATTATACCTTCTAGACATAAGAGGGCTGATAAAAGGTGAGCTCGGTTGAATGCAAGTCCTGCAAGTCCAAGGATAAAAGCTGATGTGAATGAAAATTGAATTTGGGTCATTGGGCAGTTATGGACTTTAACCATATCTATTAAGCCGAAATCAAGTGTTTTTATTAAACTAACTGCCTATTCGGCCCATTCTAGTCCTCCTTGTAGTCATTCGTAAATTAAGCCTAAGGTAAGGATTACTAGGACTGTGGAGGCCCATGTTAAGGTGGTAAGAGGGGATGGGAGTTGGTTTCCTCAGGGGAGGGGAAGTAGTAGTGCAATTTCTAGGTCGAAGAGAAGGAATAAAATTGCGATCAGAAAAAATCGTAGAGAGAAAGGTAGGCGGGCAGTTCCTAGTGGGTCAAATCCACATTCATAGGGGGATAGCTTTTCGTAGTCTGGGTTTATTTGGGGTAGCCAGAATGAGATGATAGCTAGTGCTAATGATAAGGTGGTAGTGATAAGAATAATTGATGAGAGTAGGTTCATTATCTTTCCTTGGGGTTTAACCAAGATCGAGTGATTGGAAGTCACATATATTTACTTTATACTAGAAAGATTATGATCCTCATCAGTAGATAGAGATGTATAGGAATAGTCAGACTACATCAACGAAGTGTCAGTATCAGGCAGCTGCCTCAAATCCGAAGTGATGTTGGCGTGTGAAGTGGTAGTTGATTTGTCGTAGGAGGCAGATTGCTAGGAAGGTGCTTCCAATAATGACGTGGAGACCGTGGAACCCTGTTGCCACGAAGAATGTTGATCCATATACTCCGTCTGCAATTGTGAAGGGGGCTTCGTAGTATTCTATTCCTTGTAGAAAGGTAAAATAGAAGCCAAGTAAAATGGTAAGGGTTAAAGAATGGATTGCTTGTTTTCGTTCTCCTTCTATGATGCTATGATGTGCTCAGGTTACTGTGACGCCTGAAGCTAGGAGGACTGCTGTGTTAAGTAGTGGTACTTCAAATGGATTTAGGGTTGTAATTCCAGTAGGGGGTCAGCAACCGCCTAGTTCGGGAGTGGGAGCAAGGCTTGAGTGGTAGAAAGCTCAGAAAAATCCTAGGAAGAAGAAAACTTCGGATGTAATGAATAGCACTATTCCATATCGGAGGCCTTTTTGGACTGGGGGTGTGTGGTGACCTTGAAAGGTTCCTTCTCGAATAATATCTCGTCATCATTGGTATATTGTTAGGAGGAGAAGGATAGTTCCGATTGTTATTAGGGTAGTGGAGTGGTAGTGAAATCAAATTGCAAGTCCGGAGGTTATTAATAGGGCAGCGATTGCGCCTGTTAGTGGTCAGGGGCTTGGGTCTACTATGTGATATGCATGTATTTGATGTGCCATTATACGTTTTCTTGTAGGTAGAGGCTAAGTAGAAGGACGAAGACATAAGCTTGAATCATAGCGACGGCTACTTCTAGAATAGTGAGAAGAATTAGTAAAATAGCTGTAATGAGAGCAACGGGTGGTATGGAAGAGGCTAGTACAAATACGGCGGAGGCGATGAGTTGAATTAATAGGTGGCCTGCGGTTAGGTTTGCAGTGAGTCGTACTCCTAGTGCTAATGGTCGGATGAATAGGCTAATAGTCTCGATGACTACTAGTATAGGAATTAGTGCATTTGGGGTGCCCTCTGGTAATAGGTGGCCTAATGTCTCTGTTGGGCGGTTTCGTATACCAATAATTACTGTGGCGAGTCAAAGGGGAACTGCAAAGCCCATATTTATGGATAGTTGGGTAGTAGGTGTGAAGGTGTATGGTATTAGGCCTAGCATATTAAGTGAAATGAGGAATAATATGAGAGATGCAAATATTATTGCTCATTTGTGGCCCTTTTTATTTATGGGGAGAAGGAGTTGACTAGTAAATTGTCCGATAAATCAATTTTGTAGGGTTAGTGTCGGGTTATTAACTCATCGAGAGGTTGGCTGGGGAAACAGAAGTCAAGGTAGTGTTAGGGCAAGAGCTATTAGTGGAATTCCTATAAAGGATGGGCTTATGAATTGGTCAAATAGGTTTAGTGCCATGGTCAGGTTCAGGGTTCAGTTTTAGGGGTGTTGGCGATCTGATTTGTTTGAGGGCTAGGTTCGTTTGGGAAAGTGTGGGCTGTGGTTTTTAGTGGCAAAATAGTTAAGAAAATTAGTCAGGAAAATACTAAAATGCTTAGTCATGGGGCTGGATTGAGTTGGGGCATGTCACTAAGGGTGGGTGGAGGTCACCTGTCTTCAGCTTAAAAGGCTGACGCTAGAGTCCGATTAGCTTCTTAGTGAGGATTCTTCAAGTATAAGGGTTGATCAGGCCTCAAAGTGGTTTAGAGGCACTGCTTCAACTACGATTGGTATGAAGCTGTGATTTGCTCCGCAGATCTCTGAACATTGGCCATAGAAAACCCCTGGGCGGGATGTGGCGAAAGCTGTTTGGTTTAATCGGCCAGGAACTGCATCTATTTTTACGCCAAGGGCTGGTACTGCTCAGGAGTGTAGTACGTCTTCGGCTGTTACTATAACTCGAATTGGTGCATTTATAGGCACAACTATGCGGTGATCTGTCTCTAGAAGTCGGAATTGTCCTGGGGTTAGGTCTTGTGTTGGAATTATGTAAGAGTCAAAGCCCAGTTCTCCGTAGTCTGTATATTCATAGCTTCAGTATCATTGATGGCCGATGGCTTTGACTGTTAGATGGGGGCTATTAATTTCGTCTATTAGATACAAGATTCGCAATGAGGGGAGAGCAATAAGGATGAGGATGATTGCTGGGAGAATGGTTCAAATGATTTCTACTTCTTGGGAGTCAAGAATTCGAGTATTGGTTAGTTTGGTTGTGATTATAGCTACTATAATATACAGGACTACTGTGCTGATTAGAAATGTAATTATTAGGGCATGGTCGTGGAAGTGAACAAGTTCTTCTATAACGGGTGAAGCTGCGTCTTGAAATCCTAGTTGTGAGGGATGTGCCATTGTGGGTGTTAGGGTATGTAGGATTTTAACCTACATTTTTATCTTGACAAGATAGTGTAGTGTCCATTATACTAATACCCCATAAAAGAAAGTGGCAGAGTGGTAATGTGGCTGGCTTGAAACTAGTTTATGGGGGTTCGATTCCTTCCTTTCTCGGGTGTTTTATTTGTGTGAGATTTGGACGAAGGCAGGTTCTTCAAATGTGTGGTAAGGGGGAGGGCAGCCGTGTAGCCACTCGACGTTTATTATTGTTATTTCTACTGATAAAACTTCTCGTTTGGATGAAAATGCTTCTCAGATAATGTAGAGGAATATAATAACAGCGATTAAGGACACTAAAGAGCCGATTGAGGAGATAGTGTTTCAAAGGGTGTAGGCATCCGGGTAGTCTGAGTATCGTCGGGGCATTCCTGCCAGGCCTAGGAAGTGTTGTGGGAAGAAGGTCAGGTTTACGCCTGCAAATATTACTCCGAAGTGGATTTTTGCTCAGGTTTCATGCAGAGTGTACCCTGATAGAAGGGGGAATCAGTGAACAAAGCCGGCGATAATGGCAAAGACAGCTCCTATTGATAATACGTAGTGGAAGTGGGCGACTACATAGTATGTGTCGTGTAAGACAATGTCTAGAGATGAATTAGAAAGGACAATGCCAGTTAGTCCTCCTACTGTAAATAGGAAAATAAACCCTAGAGCTCATAGGAGGGGGGCGTTTCATTTGATGTTTCCGCCGTGAAGGGTGGCAAGTCAGCTGAAAACTTTTACCCCTGTGGGAATGGCAATAATTATAGTGGCAGAAGTGAAATATGCACGGGTGTCTACGTCTATACCGACTGTAAATATGTGATGGGCTCAGACAATGAAGCCCAGGAGGCCGATTGCTATTATAGCTCATACTATCCCCATATATCCGAAGGGCTCTTTTTTCCCTGTGTAGTAGGCTACAATATGTGAAATTATTCCAAAACCAGGTAAAATTAGAATATATACTTCTGGGTGGCCAAAGAATCAGAATAAGTGTTGGTAGAGGATTGGATCACCTCCTCCTGCGGGGTCAAAGAAGGTGGTGTTTAGATTTCGGTCAGTTAATAGTATTGTAATTCCGGCAGCAAGGACTGGTAGGGAAAGGAGAAGGAGTACGGCCGTAATTAAGACAGCTCACACAAATAGGGGAGTTTGGAATTGTGAAATGGCTGGGGGTTTTATGTTGATAATTGTTGTGATAAAATTAATAGCGCCCAGGATTGAGGAAATTCCTGCTAGGTGAAGGGAGAAAATTGTTAAGTCAACAGAGGCTCCTGCGTGGGCAAGGTTGCCTGCTAGAGGGGGGTACACGGTTCATCCTGTTCCTGCACCGGCTTCAATTCCTGAAGATGCTAGTAATAGAAGAAATGATGGGGGAAGAAGTCAGAAGCTTATGTTGTTTATTCGTGGGAATGCTATGTCTGGGGCTCCAATTATTAGGGGAATAAGTCAGTTTCCGAAGCCTCCGATTATAATGGGTATTACTATAAAGAAAATTATTACGAATGCATGTGCGGTAACAATAACGTTATAAATATGGTCATCTCCTAGGAGAGCGCCGGGTTGGCTTAATTCTGCTCGGATGAGTAAACTTAGGGCGGTTCCGACTATGCCAGCTCAGGCACCAAATACTATATAAAGGGTGCCAATGTCTTTATGATTAGTTGAGAAAAATCAACGTGTGATTGCCACAGGTAAGATGGCTGAATTAAAGTGGTGGGTTGTAGCCCCATAAATAAAGGTTTGAGTCCTTTTCTTATCAAGTCTCGTGGTGTTAGGCATGTAAGATTGCAAATCTTAAGGAGCAAATTGAGCGTTTGCCGGGACTTTCCCCCGCCTATATATGTTTTTATCATAGGCGGGGGAAAGTTAGACGGATGTTCGCTGGTTAGAGCGCTTAGCTGTTAATTAAGATTTTGTAGGATCGAGGCCTGCCTGTCTAGTGAAGGCCTTAGCTTAATTAGAGTGTCTGTGTTGCATATAGATGGTGTGGGTTAGTGTCCTGCAGGTCTTAGCAGAGATTAAGAGATTTTCACTCTTACTGGGGGCTTTGAAGGCCCCAGGTCTAATATTTAGCCTAAATCTCTTATTGGGTTAGAGTTGTAATAATTGTGGGGGTCAGGGGCAGGAGTAAGAGGCTTATTATAGTTGAGATTGCAAGTGGAAGGCTTGGTTTTGAGGTGGGTAGCCGCCAAGGGGTTGTGGCTGTAGTTGTGTTGGGGAATGTAGTTAGAGTTATGTTGTAGGATAGGCGGAGGTAGAAGAATAGGCTTAATAGGGCGGAGATTGCGGCGAAGGTTGCTAGGGGGGCTAGGTCTTGTTTGGTTAGTTCTTGTAAAATTATTCATTTTGGTATAAATCCGGTTATTGGAGGTAGGCCTCCTAGTGAGAGGAGTAAGAGGGGGGCCATTGAGGTTATTGCGGGAAGTTTTGTTGATGAGAGGGCTAATGTATTGATGGTGGTGGTTTTGTTTAGTTTAAATAGCAGGAAAGTTGCGGTTGTTATGACGAAGTAGGTCAGTAGTGCCAGTAGTGCCAGGGGTGGGGAGAATTGTATGACTAGTGTTATTCAGCCTAGATGTGCGATCGAGGAGTATGCTATGATTTTTCGTAGCTGGGTTTGGTTTAGACCCCCTCATCCTCCAATTAGGGTGGATGCGAGTCCAAATAAAATCATGGTTGGGTGGGTATTAGTTTGGATTTGCATTAAGATGGTAAATGGTGCAAGTTTTTGTCAAGTGGATATAATTAGGCCAGTCAGTAGGTTTAGTCCTTGAATAACATCTGGTATTCAGGAGTGTACTGGGGCTAGTCCTAGTTTTAGGGCTAGGGCTGTAATTATTATTGTGCTGGTAATGGGGTGGGTAAGTTCTTGAATGTGCCATAGTCCAGTTAGTCAGGCATTTATTGTAGCGGAAAATAATATAATGGTGGCAGCTGTGGCTTGGGTGAGGAAATACTTGGTGGCAGCTTCGGTTGCTCGTGGGTGGTGGTGTTGGCTTATTAGGGGGATGATGGCTAGAGTATTAATTTCTAGTCCTATTCATACTATGAGTCAGTGTGAGCTTGAGAGTGCTATTGTGGTACCTAGTATTAGTCCTAGTAGTATGGTGGTGAAGATGAAGGGGTTCATTAGTAAAGGAAGGATTTTAACCAACATTATCGGGGTATGGGCCCGAGAGCTTTAATTAGCTGACTTTACTAGGAAGTGGTGTAGAGGAAGCACTGAGAGTTTTGATCTCTCCGGGTAGGGTTCAAGTCCCTTCTTTCTAAGGAGTTGGAAGGAGTTTAACCTTCATTATTCACTCTATCAAAGTGACCCTTTAAGTTCAGGCACAGCTCCTTTGTTTAAGGGAGGGGGGGAAGGCCATTAAATGCGATTGGGAGGGCTAGATGCCAAATAATAAGTCCTAGGGTGAGGGGAAGGAAGCTTTTTCAGATTAAGTGCATTAGTTGGTCATATCGGAATCGCGGGTATGAGGCTCGCACTCAAAGAAATAGTACGGAGAGGAGGGTTGCTTTGGTTATTAGGCTGATTGTGGTAAATTGGGGGAGGGTAGGGATATGGGAGGCACCTAAAAATAGGATTGCGGAGAGTGTATTTATAAGTAAAATATTGGCGTATTCTGCTAAAAAAAATAGTGCAAATGGGCCTCCTGCGTATTCTACGTTGAAGCCTGAAACTAGTTCGGACTCTCCCTCTGTTAAATCGAAGGGTGCTCGGTTTGTTTCTGCTAGGGTAGAGACGAATCACATTGCGGCTAGTGGTCAGATTGGGAAGATTAGTCATATGGCTTCTTGGGCTACGTTGAATACTTGTAGGGTAAATCCTCCGCTGAATAGAATAGCGTTGAGGAGAATTAGTCCTAGGCTCACCTCATATGAGATGGTTTGGGCTACTGCTCGGAGGGCTCCAACTAGGGCGTATTTTGAGTTTGATGCTCAGCCTGAGCCTAGAATGGAATATACAGCTAGGCTTGAGATGGCTAGAATAAATAGAATGCTTAGGTTTAGGTTGGTTACTGGGTGTGGTATGGGTAGAGGTGCTCATAGAGTTAGGGCTAATGTAAGTGCTAAAATGGGGGCTAGTAGGAATAGGATTGGGGATGCTGCTGAGGGTTGGATGGGTTCTTTAATAAACAGTTTGATGCCGTCTGCAATTGGTTGTAGGAGTCCGTAAGGACCTACAACGTTTGGGCCTTTACGTAGTTGCATATAGCCTAGTACTTTTCGTTCTACAAGGGTAAGAAATGCGACGGCGAGAAGTACGGGGACAATTACTGAGAGGGGGGTGATGATGTGTGAGATGAGGGCGGAGGTCATAGCTAAAGAAAAGATTTGAACTTTTGTGTAAAGGGCTTAGGCCTTTTGCATTGTCCGGGCTCTGCCACTTTAGCGTCTCCTGTTCTTGGAGGGGTGTGGGTCTTCCTTTATGTTAATTTATTTGGTTTCATTAAATGAGGGTAAGGCGTAGTTTTACTATGGGCCTTTCTGCTTCGGTCCTTTCGTACTGGAAGAAGGGTGATGATAGATAGAAACTGACCTGGATTACTCCGGTCTGAACTCAGATCACGTAGGGCTTTAATCGTTGAACAAACGAACCCTTAATAGCGGCTGCACCATTAGGATGCCCTGATCCAACATCGAGGTCGTAAACCCTCTTGTCGATATGGGCTCTGGAAGAGGATTGCGCTGTTATCCCTAGGGTAACTGGGTTCGTTGTTCGGCATAGCCGGGTCAATTTTTGGTCAGATGTTCTGGGGTTTTGAGTGGAGGCTCTTAAGCTCAGAAACAGTTTGTGTTTCTATTCCACGCGGGGGTTTTGTAGTACCACGCGGTCGCCCCAACCAAAGACATTTGAACAGGTGGTCATTTAGTTTTTTCTGTGTTAAGGGTTAGTTTACATGGTCTGTTCTGGGGTCTAAAGCTCCATAGGGTCTTCTCGTCTTATCTGGGTATCCCCGCTTCTGCACGGGGAGATCAATTTCATTGACTTTAAAGGGGAGACAGTTGAGCCTTCGTTATACCATTCATACAGGTCCCCATTTAAAGGACAAGTGATTGTGCTACCTTTGCACGGTCAAAATACCGCGGCCGTTGAACTTATAGTCACTGGGCAGGTGGGACCTCTTATTCTTTGGTTGGTGCAAGAGGCGATGTTTTTGGTAAACAGGCGAGGCTATAGGTTTAATTTATTTGCCGAGTTCCTTCCCTTTTTTTTAGTCTTTCCATTTTGGCGCTCCTGTGTGGGGTTGACGGTTGTGTGGTGTTGAATTTTTTTCTAGGGTTGATTTTGTTTTGTTCATTGCCCTCTTTTTTTGGGGACGTTAATAGTCGGTGAGAGTTCGTTTCGATTCACACTTGCGCTTGGAGAGGTTCTTGTATTCTCTTATTACTCATATTAGCATAATCTCTTCCATGTGAATGGGGAGGCCCACTATTATTAGGGGATAAAGATGGTTTTGTCCTTATTTTAGGGTTTTTATTGAGCTGTAACGCTTTCTTTTAAGGTGGCTGCTTTTAGGCCCACTTTGGGTGAGGGGTTCCTTTGTTTGGTGTGATCTTTTTCCTGCTGTTAAGGTTGTGTCCTTTGTCAAAAGAGCTGGACCTCTTTTGACTAACTCTCCTCACTTCTTTTGTTCTTGAGTGAATTTTGGGTAGAGAAGTTGGGAGGCTGAACTTATATCCATTTTTTGGGCAACCAGCTATAACTAGGCTCGGTAGGCTTTTCACCTCTACTCTAGGCTCTTCCCACTCTTTTGCCACAGAGACGGGTTTGCCCATGGTTGGCTGTCCTGGAGTAGCTCGCTTAGTTTCGGGAGTTTGAACTAAAATTCTTTTTGCTCAATTGTTCTAGCTAAATCATGATGCAAAAGGTACAAGGGTTAGTCTTTGCTTTTTTGGGCTTGGTGGTACTGGGTTTTTTCATTTCTATTTCAGCTTTCCCTTGCGGTACTTTTTTATGGCTCCATGGTTCCTTTTCTTTCTCCAATACTTAGGGGGAAGAATGGTTTATTTTTTGAAATTGGGGTGTTCGGGGGTATTTATGATTGGTTGTTGTGTTTAGGTTTGGGGCTAGCTATTGGGCTTCAAGCTAACTCGATTTGCACGGGTGTCTTCTCAGTGTAAAAGAGATGCTTTTCTATTTAGCTATAGCTTGGTTTTTCCAAGTGCACCTTCCGGTACACTTACCATGTTACGACTTGCCTCCCCTTGTTTTTGTTAACGTTTTAGTTAAGTTTGGTGTATATATTGGGGAGAGTGACGGGCGGTGTGTGCGCGCTTCGGGGCCAACTTCAGCAAAACTCTCTGCTTTTTGCTTACTGCTAAATCCTCCTTCAGAAAATTTTTTCATAAAAACGTTCGTTATTCCCTGGGGTAGGGAATGTAGCCCATTTCTTTCCCTTTCATTCGCTACACCTCGACCTGACGTTTAGGGTTGTGCCAATTTTGCTTACTATGGGGCCTTTACAGGGTAAGCTGACGACGGCGGTATATAGGCAGTTGGGAACAAGATAGGGTGAGGTTAAACGGGGGGTATCGGTTATAGAACAGGCTCCTCTAGGTGGGTGTGAAGCACCGCCAAGTCCTTTGGGTTTTAAGCTAGCGCTCGTAGTTCCCGGGCGAACAACTGAGTTAATGGGTTGTCTTTGTTTACAGCTAGGCATAGTGGGGTATCTAATCCCAGTTTGTTTCCTAGCTTTCGTGGGTTCAGATGAGGTAAAGTCACTTTCGTTGTTGGTCTTCTTTCTTTCGGTTGCGTATAACAGCCTTGGAAGAGTTCGGCTTTATTGTTTGTTTTCTTTACCACACTTTATGCCGAGTACTATCAATTTGGGTCTCTCGTATAACCGCGGTGGCTGGCACGAGTTTTACCGACCCTAAATAACCATAATTAAGTCAAGTTTTCACTTATTGCTTAATGTCTGTTACTGCTGAGTTCCCTTGGGGGTGTGGCTAAGCAAGGTGTCATGGGCAAGGATAGGGGTGTGCCTGATACCGGCTCCTTGTCCCCAGTAAGGGGACTGTTGGGGCATTCTCACGGGGGTGCGGATACTTGCATGTATAGTTTTGGTTAAAATTGATAGTAAGGTCAGGACCAAACCTTTGTGCTTTCGGAGATTTTTAGGGCTCATCTTAACATCTTCAGTGTTATGCTTTTTTTAAGCTACGCTAGC